GTTACTATGTGGATACAATATATATATACAATCCATATGTATATAGATAGATAATATTACATATCTATTATATTAATAATATATAATTAATTAATATATAATTAATTATTAATACAGATATTCTATATTAATATTCAATATTAATACAGAGTATAGATATAATACGTATATATAATAATATATATATATATATATAATGATAATATATATATATAATCAATAAGGATATATAATATATATAATATAATATAATAATAGTTATTTTTAGATTAGTTGTTATTAGTATTAGTTTATTAGTATTCTATTATGTATATACAGTATATATATATAAGTCCATACGGTAGACTCATACTTGCTAGTGGCTTTTTATTGAAAAATAAAATTGATTTACCCAGCAAGTCTAAGGTAAATTGTAATGAATTGTTTCAAGACCGAACCAAATTTATTTTCTTTCATTGAATGAATTTATTTCCATCAGAATAAAGTTCACTTACACGTACACCTACCCATTCGCCATAAATTTCAAGGTATCTCATCAAATCCTGTGATGAAGAAATTCTCGAAAATTCTTTGAATTTTTTTAGGAGACAAGACAAGTAGAATTTTTTTATCACGCTTACTGGTTGTTAATTTCCTTCTTTTATTGTGAGATATTCTTATCTCATCTTAACAATAAATGAATCAATGAATGGAAGAATGAAAGCGAAAGAAGTGGAGCTTAACCCCCCCTTTTTGTTTTGGACCAGCGACTCCCCGAAAACCCTATACTTTTACTTTGTTACTTTAGTATTATTTACACTTATATATATATATAGATATAGAGATAGAGTAGAGAATTCCCATTCTAATGAGATTCATGAATATGAATGACAAATCAACAAGTTATCTGCAATTAGGAAAAGCGGAAAGATTCCTCGGATCTAATCATACATTGACAATTAAAAAAAAACTCTTCATACTATGATCATAGTATCATGACAGTTAGACAAGCGGGCCCCCATCGTCTAGAGGTTCAGGACATCTCCCTTTCAAGGAGGCGGCGGGGATTCAACTTCCCCTGGGGGTAGGGGACTAGGAAAGGAAGTAGATCACGAATTCCCAATAGTCTTACAAGCGATTCCTCCTGGGTCGATGCCCGAGCGGTTAATGGGGACGGACTGTAAATTCGTTGGCAATATGTCTACGCTGGTTCAAATCCAGCTCGGCCCAAAAATTCGCCAATCTACCCCCGCGCCCCTCAAAAATACTCGATACGGAGATAAAGAATCCAAATTTCTGCTAGATCCCTTATTTCTCTGGGATTGTAGTTCAATTGGTCAGAGCACCGCCCTGTCAAGGCGGAAGCTGCGGGTTCGAGCCCCGTCAGTCCCGACGGATCCACTAAATACATCAATCAATTCGAAAGGGGGCCAGGGGCAGAATTTCATTCCCAAAAAGAAGACCCTTTTTTCTTTTCTTTGCGGTAGGAGATGGGCGGATTAATACAATTATACGTAGCATTATAGTAAGCATTCCAAGAAATCCCGGATCCTTTTTTTCCATTGTCCCGATCCGAATACTATGTTCTTTTTTTTGGAGAGGGGCACACATACACAAATGGAATTCACAGTAAAAAATGAATTTAACAAGATTCCCCTAAGACTAAGAGAATTATAAGACTTTTCTAGATTAAACAATTTCTCTTTATGGCCCCGGTTTTGTATAACCTCAATTACTAATTAAAAAATGGATTGCATTCAAATTGCACGCTGAGCCTTTGATATATACCCAGTGCTAATAATCTACGGAATAATCTACGGAAGGGGGTAAAGGACAGAGGTCCTCTTAGCATTAGCAATGGAATAATAAATTAGTTTCTTTCTTGTTTTGATTTGTAACTATGTGACTAATGGAAGTGGAAGGGCAATCTGATGATACTTCATCAGATCATTCTACATAGAGTAGATTATAAAATAGAGTAGATTATAAAAAAAAAAAGAACGGAAACAGAGGATAAATATAAATAATAAATAAAGGAATAAAGGAATTTGGGATTGGGGTCCGGAATCCGAGCTGGGATTCAGTATGGATAAAAAAACTTCCTATGTTATACTATTCCAGTTTCGACGACAAATTGATTTGACAGCTCAGATATTGTTATTCATGATATTCATCCGATTCAAAACCAGCGAGATTAAGAGGGAATTCATTCATTGAATTTACAAGTGAAAGCTATGGGACTAAATCCCGAGTTATTGCGAAGTAAAAAAAAGATTAGATTATTGGAGTAAATATTCTTATGGGAGTAAATATTCTTGCATTTGTTGCTACTGCACTATTCGTTCTAGTTCCTACCGCCTTTCTACTTATCATTTACGTAAAAACAATCAGTCAAAATAATTAATTAATTAATCATTAATTTTAAATTTGAATTAAACTTTACTTCTGAGTTCTTATCAAAAATTGACGAAATAAAATGAAAAGGATTCCACTTTTTGCGTCTTAAACGAAACGTAAATGAAATAAGCGGACTATAATCCGCAGTATTCTAATAGATAGATCGTATGGTAGAAAGAAATAGATGAATCTTTCGACCATATGATCTATTGGTATTATTGTAGTGTATAAAGTTGTACTCTAGAATAAAGGTAGAGGCTAAATCTAGCTTAATATACAATTATTATATGTCTTAATATACAATATTATATATGTATGTATTATATATGTATGCGGATCTCAATTCCATATATGGAATTGACATAGCACCCAATTCTATTTATTTGCTACACCTATTTGTATTTGTTTCGATCAATCTGAAATAATAGTTTTACTCTTATTCTTATGTCTTAGGGTTCTAATTACTAGTTACTATATTTTTTCTGATGTTCAATACAAATCTCGGTATCTATCAAAAGAAAAAAATCCCTAAAGGAAAAACGATAGGGATTTCTATTAATAAAAAAAATTATTCGTAAACATTCCGAAGAAGTAATTGATTGAACCATCAACAGGAATTTCATGGGCACTTATCGGAGTTCGAAAAGGAAGAGTAAACCTTAAGTTAACGCCTGGGCCCATGATATGAAATGTGAGTCGATAAAGCATAAATAAAATTTCTAAAATTAGAAAGCAGTCGGTAAATGTGCGATATGCCACTCGCCTGAGGGAAGATCCTCCTATCTATATTATCTCGTTAGACAACCGCTATGTTTATACCCTTTCTCATAGAAAGTGCGTATACACTTAACAAAACTACTTCTTCTTTGAATTCTTGTAACAGTAAACAGGGAAACAAATCAAATAATAATTAAAGGGTCGGGTCTTTCTTAGTATCCATCTAGAAGCCTGGTAAGAGCTCCTCGATTGAAATAAAAAATTTAGGAAAAATTGGATTGGACTAAATTTCCTATCATTTAGATCCCTTTCGAAATACAAAGATAGGAGAAATATCTCTTTAATTGAAGAGTATTATTCATATAATAGATTACTTCATCCGAATCCAATGGAATTCGAAATGAAGATCTTGTTTTTTCGTTTGAAATAGTTCAAAACGCGTTGCAGAACGATCTAGAAAACAGTTGATACTCTTTGATTCCCCAACTCAATTAGTAATACCCCTAGAGTCCACTTCTTCCCCACACTACGAGCGAAAGGGAAAATGTAAAGACTACCATTAAAGCAGCCCAAGCGAGACTTACTATATCCATGTGAATTATGTCCCCTTATTTCTATTTCTATAACTATGAAAGAGTTATTCCATCATTCCTCACTAATAATAGTATAGTGGAATCGGGGGTGCAGAGTCAAAAGGGGATTCTGATCGAACACTATTGATAAACCAATTCACTAAATCCACCTATTTTTTATTAAAAAAAAAATTCCTATATGATGATTTCCAATCAGCAAAGATGAAACATAAGCAAAATACATAGTAACATCTCGGGAGGAATGTTCTTAATGGAACGCATAGGAATAATAAGTTTTGTTGATACTCATAAGTAAAAGTAAATAAGTAAAAAAAGCGGAAAATCCTTATCTAAAATCCCATTTGATAGAATTCGTACCCTTTCCATTTTTCTCTGTGAAAGAATAGGGAGACAGTAGAAGTATATTCTTGATTAGGGTTTGCCGAAAAGAAATTGTTTCTCTTTTTCTTTTGCCCTTTACTAGAATTTAAATTCAAAGTGAATTATCCATCCACTCGAATATTGATTGGATACCCGAGGACTGAGAAGTTTTTGGGAGTCCGTCGTATATGTCGTATATAAAGTATCTTCTGTCCCCCCCCCACCACTATTGTAATAGAATTTTTTTCCTATCCAGGCTCTCCAATCTAATCCAAGGTCCAGCCATTCGACACTAGATTAGTAGTACAGCGATTAGTGATTAGTGGAATCTCGAAGTCTTGATAACCCGTCTACTATTAGAATATAGTAGAATATAGAATATTTCTAGAATATTTCCTTAAATCCTAGATACCTGGATTTACAGAAAACCCCCACCCCAGCCGGATGCTTCGAATCAAACAAATATCAACGGTCCACTTCTGCTGGGAAATACTTCGGCGAGTTATATCAACCGAACAGAAGAAGATATTTCGAGTCTTTTGTTTTGTTGATCAGGCGACACCCGGATTTGAACTGGGGAAAAAGGATTTGCAGTCCCCCGCCTTACCACTCGGCCATGCCGCCAAAATGATAGAAAATCTATGACGCAGTACGGAACTTTCTTTTATTGGATTTGCACCTTGAGTTCCGTTTTTCTTAACTTCTAACCCTTTTCTTTCCTATTCTTATTCTTTCCTAATTCTAAAAGAAATCCTTCCCGCCCTTTGATTGGATTGGATCCACCCATCTTAAAATAGCCAACTTCTCTCACTTTCTATTGACTATTGACAAATCAAATGTGGATTTTCTTTCGCAAAAGTATAAATTTATGACAAATTTGAACCGTTAACTGTTGCCTGCTGGCTGCGAATTCATGAACGATTTGAATCTCCAAATTCTTTTTTCTTTTCCTAA